ACCTATGGATGAAGATATGGTCTCTATGGACCCCATTGAATTTAATTCAGAGGAGGAACCTTATATAGATCGCATCTCTTTTTATCAAATAGAAACGGGTTTAACTGAAGCTGTTCAAACGGGCATAGGTCAACTAAATAGTATTCCCATAGCAATTGGAGTTATGGATTTTCAGTTTATGGGAGGTAGTATGGGATCCGTAGTAGGTGAGAAAATCACCCGTTTGATCGAGTATGCTACTAATCGATCTATACCTGTCATTCTTGTGTGTGCTTCTGGAGGAGCACGCATGCAAGAAGGGAGTTTGAGCTTGATGCAAATGGCTAAAATATCTTCTGCTTCATATGATTATCAATCAAATAAAAAGTTATTCTATGTATCAATCCTTACATCTCCTACAACTGGCGGAGTTACAGCAAGTTTTGGTATGTTGGGAGATATCATTATTGCTGAACCTAATGCCTACATTGCGTTTGCGGGTAAAAGAGTAATTGAACAAACATTGAAAAAGACAGTACCCGACGGTTCACAAGTGGCTGAGTATTTATTCCATAAGGGCTTATTCGACTCAATCGTACCACGTAATCTTTTAAAAGGTGTTCTTAATGAGTTATTTCAGCTACATGGTTTCCTTCCCTTTAAGAAAGATTAAAAAAAGATTGAAATTCTTCATTTTCAAATCGAAGTATAGCACTAGTTTCAGTTATTTTTCTTTGTAGCGACTAAGTATTTAGTTCATTATAATGAAAACTAAGAAGATGGTGTTTTCTTTGGGAACATCAGTTATAAATGTAGTAAGAGTCAGAAGTTTTGGATAATTCCTTTTTGCTCCGGATCCTTTTTTTATTCTACCTCTCTTCCTAATTCTGAATAAGCATCCCTCTATTGACAAGAGAAAAAATAATTTCTTTCTCCTTCCGATAAAACCGGTAGATAAAAATAATTTTCTCCGTCTTTTTGACATTTTGACATATTCATATAAAGATAGAAAGACGATGAAGATAAGGATGGGATAAAAAGAATCCGATTTCTGAAATCGGATTCTCATACATATTCGTGTAGAAATATGAATAGGTACACTTCATTTAGTTATAAATTCGTTATTTATTATGAAATACTTCACTTCTTCCTATTCAGATTATCTTAATATTCTTTCTATTTCTAATAGATAGACTTATCATAAGATATCTTTATAATTAGAATTTAGAATTATAATAGGTACAAATAGGAAATCGAGGTACCCATTCTATGATAGATTTGAACCTTCCCTCTATTTTTGTTCCTTTAGTGGCCCTAGTATTTCCGGCAATCGCAATGGCTTCTTTATCTCTTTATGTCCAAAGAAATAAGATTGTCTAAATATGATGGGACCAAATCTCATCAATTTCTTTCAACACTGGATCATCATACAGATACTCTTTTAATGTAATATGGTAGGATATATGATATGCGGCCGTGGCCTTTCCGAAAACAAACTCTTCCATTTGTTTCTTTTTTTTTTATGTATGCCGATGCATAATATACGCATTAATGCATGTATATGCGTTTCTAGCTTAAGAAATTCAATGATTCAATGAAAAATGATCATCAGCAAATCTTTTTTGAAAAATCTTTGAAATAGAAACTCAATGTATCTAAGCAATTATTCCTAATGGTTCCCGTCGTAATGCTTCTAGTTGATGAGAGTTACTTCGGGATCAAGCAAGAAAAGTCGAGTCAAATTCATTTGAGTTATTCTCTCAATTCCAATCAAATGCAACTGGATCTAATATAGTATGAACTGGCGATCAGAATATATATGGATAGAATTTATAAAGGGATCTCGAAAAACAAGTAATTTTTGCTGGGCCTTTATCCTTTTTTTAGGTTCACTAGGATTCTTAGTAGTTGGAACTTCCAGTTATCTTGGTAAAAATCTGATATCCGTATTTCCTTCTCAGCAAATTATTTTTTTCCCACAAGGGATCGTGATGTCTTTCTATGGAATCGCAGGTCTATTTATTAGTTCTTATTTGTGGTGCACAATTTCATGGAATGTAGGTAGTGGTTATGACCGATTTGATAGAAAAGAAGGGATAATGTCCCTTTTTCGTTGGGGATTTCCTGGAAGAAATCGTCGCATCTTCCTTCGTTTCTTTCTGAAAGATATCCAATCAATCAGAATGGAGGTGAGAGAAGGGCTTTTTCCTCGTCGTGTCCTTTATATGGAAATAAGGGGCCAAGGAGCCATTCCCTTGACCCGTACTGATGAGAATTTGACTCCACGAGAAATTGAACAAAAAGCTGCCGAATTGGCCTATTTCTTGCGTGTACCTATTGAAGTATTTTGAAATGAACTGAAGAAAAATGAAAGAAGGAACTTAAGACATCTAAAAATCAAAAGCAGGAGGACGTATGATGGATGTATATGGATTACTAAAATCTAATATAACTAATCAAAGAAAATCTATTTTCAAATAGCTTAAGGCTAAACTATTTGTACAAAAAAACTGTTTTGTATACGTATACACATGGCGTCCAGCTTCACCTTTTCTTTATACTAGTAACTAAAAAAAGGTATAATACTAATAATTATAGATTCATCAAATCTCTTAACATGTGTTTTATTTTCGTAAAACAGAATTCCTCTTTTTAGGCCTTTGAATTGATACCCTATCCCCGTGCTGTGGTTAGACAGTGAAATCTTTCAAATTCAAAATAGAAATAAAAGAATTAAAGGATCCGGTAAGGATCGTATTTAAATCCAAATTAGATTCGTTAGTTCAAATGGGTTTCGAGTCTTCATCGAAAGGAAGAAATTCAGAGGAAATTGGTTACAATTTGCCTAATTAAGATCTCTGGAATGGAATATGGAAAGAATATTTACTTTTTTTTGTCATTTGAAAAGGGACCTTCTTCTATGTTCTATTCTAGATTATTCTAGATCAAGATACTCAATTATTACACAAAAACAAAAATAGGAAAAGATCTATAGGTTCGATACCTTGTTCTTGTTAGAGTTATAGGCTCTTTTTTTTATGATTTTTGCTTCATAGAAATAGAAATATCGGATAGAATCGACGAATGAAACAGGTTCATTAAAAATTCACATCACGGATACAGAATGAAAAAAAAGAAAGCATTGGCTTCCCTACCATATATTGTGTCTATACTCTTTTTACCCTGGTGGGTTTCTCTATCATTTAAGAAATGCCTAGAAACTTGGGTTCTTAATTGGTGGAATACCAGGCAATCCGAAATACTTTTGAATGATATTAAAGAGAAAGATGTTCTAGAAAGATTTATGGAGTTAGAAGAATTATTCCTGTTGGACGAGATGATAAAGGAATACTCAGAGACACATATGCAAAGGCTTCGTATAGGAATGCATAAGGAAACAATACAATTGGTCCAAAGACACAATGAATCTCATTTCCATATCATTTTGAATTTATCTACAAATCTAATATGTTTCGCTATTCTAAGTGGTTATTTTTTTCTACGTAATGAAGAACTTTTCATTCTAAATTCTTGGATTCAGGAATTTATCTATAACTTAAGTGATACAATTAAAGCTTTTTCGATTCTTTTAGTTACTGATTTCTGGATCGGATTTCACTCGACCCATGGTTGGGAACTAATGATTGGTTCGATCTACAACGATTTTGGATTGGCTCAGAATGATCAGATTATATCTGGTCTTGTTTCCACTTTTCCAGTGATTCTAGATACAAGTGTGAAATATTGGATCTTCCATTTTTTAAATCGTGTATCTCCTTCGCTTGTAGTAATTTATCATTCAATGAATGAATAATTCATTAGATCTTTTGATATCAATCAAATCAGAATCTTTCTTCGTGTATAAATAAATCATTTTTCATCTTACTTTTCTACCTTTTCAATTCAAGGTATTCATACTATATTCCACCAGTACAATTCTTTCAGTACAATCAATACAATGGCAAACTTGTGGATAGGGAATTCTACTAGCTACCTATCAAATTTATTGTAGAAATTCCGAGGATCAATGATTAGACCATGCAAAATAGAAAGACTTTTTCTTGGGTAAAAAAACAGATGACTCGATCCATTTATGTATTGATCATGATATATGTAATAACTCGAGCATCTATTTCAAACGCATATCCCATTTTTGCGCAGCAGGGTTATGAAAATCCACGAGAAGCAACTGGGCGAATTGTATGTGCCAATTGCCATTTAGCTAATAAGCCCGTGGATATTGAAGTTCCACAAGCTGTGCTTCCTGATACTGTATTTGAAGCAGTTGTTCAAATTCCTTATGATATGCAACTTAAACAAGTTCTTGCTAATGGTAAAAAGGGAGCTTTGAATGTAGGAGCTGTTCTTATTTTACCCGAGGGATTCGAATTAGCTCCCCCCGATCGTATTTCTCCCGAAATTAAAGAAAAGATGGGCAATCTTTCTTTTCAGTGTTATCGTCCTAATAAAAGAAATATTCTTGTGATAGGTCCTGTTTCCGGTCAGAAATATAGTGAAATCGTCTTTCCTATTCTTTCCCCCGACCCTGCTACGAAAAAAGACGTTCACTTCTTAAAATATCCCATATATGTAGGTGGGAACAGGGGAAGAGGTCAGATTTATCCTGATGGTAGCAAGAGTAACAATACAGTTTATAATGCTACATCTGCTGGTATAGTAAGCAGAATAATACGTAAAGAAAAGGGTGGATATGAAATAACCATAGTTGATGCATCAGAAGGACGTCAAGTGGTTGATATTTTACCTCCAGGACCAGAGCTTCTTGTTTCAGAAGGTGAATCCATCAAGCTTGATCAACCATTAACAAGTAATCCAAATGTAGGAGGTTTTGGTCAGGGAGACGCAGAAATAGTGCTTCAAGATCCATTACGAGTCCAAGGTCTTCTATTCTTCTTGGCATCTGTGATTTTGGCACAAATATTTTTGGTTCTGAAAAAGAAACAGTTTGAAAAGGTTCAGTTGTACGAAATGAATTTCTAGATCTAGAGATTCCTTAAAAT